GACAATGGACGCCGTTCATTCTTATTTTTTCGTATTTTGATTTTTCTTGAGTTGAAAACAAAAAAGTCGGATTATACGTGAAATCATTTTTGGAATTGTATATTCAATGATTCACTAACCGTAATGAAATCTCAAATCATAATAAAATATATTATCTATATTTTAGAATAGAATTCTAATAGAATATTTAGAAAAAAAGAAAAAGCGGGTAGCGGGAATCGAACCCGCATCGTTAGCTTGGAAGGCTAGGGGTTATAGTCGACGTCGATTCAGTGCTTTGAACGTCTCTAATTCAAAACCGAACATGAAACTTTGGTTTCATTCGGCTCCTTTATGGAAGGAGAGTAAATTCTTAGATCTAAGATGTGAACAAAATGAACAAAATTATACCCATAACACCTACGTCAGCTTTTTATTTGAATACAAAAAAATGAATTGCTTTCTAGATGATCCTTCTAGGAGAAGGTGATTTTGACAATCTTTCTAGTTACTTCGTTCTCTATTTCTATTTCAGAGGATCCTAAGGAAAAGGATTTTTTTCCACCGAGCTAAAACAATACGCCGATGTCTCTAGTAAACCAAAGTCATCGCTGAATAGCTATTTTGCTCCAATTTCTTTTTTTAGAAAGAAAAATGGAGGATTTAGTTACGATTAGAAATCGATCTTTTATCTTTAGCCATGGATCTTTTACTCATACTTATTCAATTGTAAGTCTTGGTCCAATTCAAAAATTATGTTTCGCAATTTCATAATCCAACTTTTCAATTTAATTTATAAGTGATTCATGGATACAAATCACGAGAATCCGTATTTTTTTCTCGAATTTCTTATTGAGAGGTAAAGGATTAAACCCTTTTAAGAAATAAAGTTTTTGATCGGAATATGAATAAAACCGAAAGACCCTTTAACTATTAGGGGTTAATAGAACGAATCGCACTTTTACCACTAAACTATACCCGCTACAATATGATTATTGTATACAAATGGACCTTTTGTCTAGCAAGATAATTGAGCATGATCAAGATAGGATTATCAAAGAATTGTCAAAATGTAGAGTGCTGGACTTTTTCACGAGTAGATTCAAATTTAATGAGATTTGGAAAAGAGGCTCCATTTAATTATTTATTTAAATATTTATTTCAATTTAATTCAAAATTGAAATTAAAGTTAAATAAATAAAGTTTTCTCTTTTGCTGAAGAAGTTAGATACGGATCAAAAAAACACTAAAATCATAACGGAAAAAATGTATTGTGGAAGAATTGATAGTTTCTTTTTTAGTTCGGGTAAAATAGAATAAGTATAACAAGAAAAGAATGTAAATAGTATTTCTTCTTTATTGTCGTTGCTTGAATATTTTATATTCAATTGAATATAATTATAATATATATAATAAAAAGTCCTTTTTGCTTTCAAATCAGATAAATCATTATTTATCTATAATTCTAATTTGTTGGAACAAAAAAAAAGAGCCCGGCTAGGTACTGACCAGGCCGGGCCGTGAGAATAAGAAGGGCCTTTCGAACAAAATCAACACAAAGAGGTCTTGGTTATTTTTTTTAGTTCGATTGTTGGCGCGGTCGAGTCCATCTTTTAGATATTAGATAAAGGAAATTCCTGATTCGTGGATCTCTCTATATAGAAATAATAGAATAGAGAAAGAAAAGAGATAAAAAAAAACTCTTTAGATTATGTGTAATGTAGTAATTGTCTTTTTCAATCGGGAGAGATGGCTGAGTGGACTAAAGCGTCGGATTGCTAATCCGTTGTACGAGTTATTCGTACCGAGGGTTCGAATCCCTCTCTTTCCGTTTCCGTTGATGACTTTATTTATTTATATAACTTTAATTTATTTATATTATTTTTGATTTCTTTTTTTTTTCAAATTTTGAAAATCTTAGTGAAACGTGTGAATAGATAAAATCCTAAGAAAATTTGAAAATTAACCAAGGAAACCTTTTGTATTTTATTCTTCACGTCCAGGATTACGCCCCGGATCATTAGATAGGAATCCAAAGATAAAGAGAGAAACAAAAAATATCACTACGGTATAAACGAAGAGTTTCAGAGTAAGCATTACACAATCTCCAAGATGATTTTTTAGAAAAAAAAAGAAAATAGATCTTCCATTTTTCTACCACATATCCTATTTTGATACCAAGAAATGAGGTTTTTTCTAGAAATGTATTGTCACAAATGCATTTGTTTTTCATTAAAAAATTGCGTTTATATCCAAATTTAGATATTGTGAGAGACCCTAATAGGGTTAGGGTCTTTGACTGGATGGCTGGAAGGCTCAAAAACGAGGAAATGGGGGTAAGCCTGATTTATGGCGTATGGCGACTATCCACGAATTTCAATGTATGAATCAGGGATTTATACTATAAAACTTATCTGATTTTATTTTCTCAATTGTTAGAATTTTTTCTCGAGGAAATCATGCATTTTCTAGGATATTATTATTTAGGATCTTATCGAAAACTTACAGCAGCCTGCCAAACAAAAGCTAAGAGAAAAAAAAACAGAGGTATGACTGGCATAACATCTACGATTGGATTCAAAAAAGCATAGGCTTCAGGCAATTTGCCGAAGAAAAAACTACTCGAATAAAGGGGCGAATTAATACAAATACAGATCAAACTAACGATATTAAGCATAACAGACATTTTGTTCTTGGAGATAATTGCATTTTGGTTGCCTTTTTGATATAAGGAAAAAGAAAGTAAGGTAAGATAGACAAAAATCCTTCTTTTCTTTGAATCCATCCAACCAAAAATTCTCCAATTCTCAAAGGAGAATAGAAGAAATCATACTTTCATACAATATCTTAATTGAATTCTATGTAATGATCAATAAATTAAGTTGAATTCTGTATCTATATGTATCAAAATCCTAGTACCGGTCTATTCTATTATTCTATAGATATAGAAGATCTATATTCTATAGATAGATTCTATATCTAGATATATATTTAGATATTTATTTGGGCTGTAGTTGACAAACAGCCAATAACAATATTATTGTTTCTTAGTGTCGATTAGCAATCGAAATGGGGCGTGGCCAAGTGGTAAGGCAACGGGTTTTGGTCCCGCTATTCGGAGGTTCGAATCCTTCCGTCCCAGCGCGGATCCACTTTTTATACTGCATTATTCCCATATAAACTATATCATAATATAAAAAAAAGTGGGGGGTGGATAGGCATAGGCTATATTAATTAGAAATTTAAGCATCTGTGTCTGCTTGAATTTCATTAACAAACGATCAAGTTCCATGTTCTATAGTATGGTATTTATACTCTATCTATAACAAACAGTGACAATTGTTCAGTCTATCTGATAGATATGAGAAACCTTCCCTATTTTTTTTTCGATTTTGATTTTCGTAATCTTATTAAAAAAATCAAAATTCAAATCTTAACTTACATTATTTTTTCTACATCTCATTCTCATGAAAAAAAATGGATTTCTTTCTTTTTTTCTTTGATCTATTTCAAATTTTTATTTGAAATTAGTGATGAGTCAATTCAAAAAGAAAGACTGATCTTCCTATAAAGATCAAAGGCGATGCTTTTTGTCCAATTTTCTTCAAATCCAATCAAATTAAATAATGATGTTTAATTTAAATTAAATAGTGAATTTCACTTAGAAAAATTTTTAATGATTTGGAATCTTTGAAAAAGTAGAAAATCATTTAATTTATCCTATTAAGTCACTTGAAAATGTAGATTCAAAAACTTATTCATTTTTATTTATATTAATATATATCTATAATTATTATTAATATAAATTAATATTATTTTAATTTAATTATTTTATTTATATATTTCTATATATAGATTTCTTTTTTCTTTCTATTATCTATATATTCTATTAGTAATTAGTATGTTAAATATGTTCAAAATGTTGTCTTACTAAGATTTTTTCAGAAAAATCTTGTTTCATATATTCATATATAGAAGAAAAGGTATAGATTACGATGTCTATGGACAGCTGAACCGATGACTATTCATGATTCCATGATTGAATCAATTCCATACCGGTATACCGGTTCCAAATTAGAGGAATGTTATGGTAAAACTTCGTTTGAAACGATGTGGTAGAAAGCAACGTGCGACTTGAAGGATATGACCCATTGTGGATTTTTACATCCATCATTTTAAATTTGTCTAGGAATGAGGTGCTCTTGGCTCGACATTGTTTGTTCTGTTACACTTGAACCCTTCATTTTTTGTCGGGTTGTAATGTAAATAGTCCATGATGGAGCTCGAACAGAAAGTATTAATTCATTTCTCAGGGGCAAGGATCTAGGGTTAATGCCAATCAACTGGAACAACTTCGTAAATATATGGAAAATTGAAAGGATCCAATTCGAGCAAGTTTCCAATTCAAAAGCAAAACTTGTTGAAATTGATCCAAAATTTTCGATTCAACGTGTATCATGCTAGAATCAACCATCCATAGGATTCTTTGATAGAAAGAAATCAAAAAGGGTATGTTGCTACCACTTTGAAAGGATTAAGAAGCACCGAAGTAATGTCTAAACCCAATGATTAAAAATAAGAATAAAGGGTTTAAAAACAAGGAAACACCCTTTGTAATTGTTAATTCTCTCGATAGTCTCAATAACTGGATCCGACTAAAGAATCCAAATAGAATTTGAAATAGTTTAACCGGGATAAACGAAAGGGAGTAAAGACTACTCAATAAATGAAATTGACTAAAGATTTTCCTTTGAGCTATTTAAGAGTTATCCGATTTGAGTTATGAGTACGAACTGTTTCTTTTTCATTTTTCAAGAAGAAAAAGACTGAAATCATAGTCTAATTGATATTCATTTTATAGGTCCATTTGTCATTTAATTTATTATTTATTAGAATTAGATACATAGGCAAAACTTCGAATTAAATCATTTTTTCTCGAGCCGTACGAGGAGAAAACTTCCTATACGGTTCCAGGGGGGGTATTGTTCATCTATATCTATCCCAATGAGCCGTCTATCGAA